CTGCGTATCAACAGGAGAATCGATGTTTTACTACTAATCACAAGTTTTACCTTCGACGCAGTACTCATACTGGAAATTACGATCAAGGATTACTTTATCAATCACCATCTACTTCAGAGATACCTTTTGGATTTGAAAAAAATTTCAAATCCAAAAGGTCAGTATCTTCCTACGAATTAGTGAATCAGGCAGGTTTCATTTGTACAGAATAAGAAACAGCGGGTCAATCATTAACAATTTCATTATCAATATGAGATATTCATACAAATAAAAATGTGGGAGAAATGAAGAAGATGCAGGTTCGTTTATCTGATTGGCTAGTCAAGCATGAACTAATTCATAGATCTTTAGGCTTTGATTGCCGAGGAATAGAGACTTTACAAATAAAAACCGAGGATTGGGATTCCATTGCTGTCATTTCATATGTATATGGTTACAATTATTTACGCTCCCAGTGTGCCTATGATGTAGCACCAGGTGGATTTTTAGCTAGTGTTTATCACCTTACGAAAATACGGTATGGTATAGATAAACCAGAAGAGGTATGCATAAAAATATTTGCTCCCAGGAGTAATCCTCAAACCCCGTCAGTTTTCTGGATTTGGAGAAGTGCTGATTTTCAGGAACGGGAATCTTATGATATGTTGGGAATTTCTTATGAGAATCATCCTCGCCTTAAACGTATCTTGATGCCTGAAAGTTGGATAGGCTGGCCCTTACGTAAAGACTATATTACGCCCAATTTCTATGAAATTCAAGATGCTCATTGATTGATAAAAAACCCCTTTTTTATCAATCAATGAGCATCTTGGCATTCCCCTTCTAGATGAAACAGAGTAACTGGACTTTCATTCGTATTGTGGAGGGTCTAAAATAAAAAAAGAAAAGAAAAAGAGGCTCTCATTGCTATTCCCCAATTGGGAAGATATCATATAATATACATTTCGTATGAGCACAATAGGATGATTCTGCACCATGAACTTTGTACCTCGCACATCACTTAATGGGGACCTCAGAAAGTAACTTGAGCAAGAGTGACAAAAAAATATGAAATTTGAAAGAAAAGAATATCTCGTCTAAATGAATTAATTTCATTTGTATGAGGTATGAATATCTATCCGATACATTATTCATGTGTCAGGAACCAGATTTGAACTGGTGACACGAGGATTTTCAGTCCTCTGCTCTACCAACTGAGCTATCCCGACCATTTTCCGTGCATCATCCTAGCAGAGTACTTATATCTATGTCAATGAAAAGAATTAAAAAATAAAATCTTAACAAATTGGACCTAGCCCCTGAATTTCTTAGATATTAAAAAAGAAGACATTCTTTGTAAATGTCAGGAAAAAGATATGGACTATGAATGATTCAATAACGGAAATTCCTTGAACATATATATATATGTTCATAATATATATATGTTCATATCGTACTATACAAAATGTTCATATCGTACTATACAAAACAAATGAGATTGGATTGGAAGAAGATACGAGGATTTTGATTCGGATCCATTTGTGAAAGAACAGAGTGAATGAAATGAGAAAGATATTTCATTTTGTTTAAACTGAACCACTGATGAAAAAAAAAAAAGAAAGAGGGTGAGGATAAATAAAGAGTGAGGAAGTAAAATGGGCTTTTTATTGGGGATAGAGGGACTTGAACCCTCACGATTTAAAAATTCGACGGATTTTCCTCTTACTATAAATTTCATTGTTGTCGGTATTGACATGTAAAATGGGACTCTCTCTTTATTCTTGTCCAATTAATCTTCAAAAGATCTATCAAATTCTGGAATGAATCATTTGATCACTGAATATTTGAATTCGATTCTTTTTTCAACTTCAATTGGAATTGATTCACAATAACTCTTCAATTTTTCATATATTTTTTGATCTCTATCATTCTAATTAATATATAATAGAATATAGAAGATTTCTATTTTCATATATAGAAGATTTCTATTTTCATATATTTTCATATATAGAGCTATGTAAGTATGTATACGTACGTATTAGGTATATAAGGTTATCCTTTCTGTCATTTCAATAGAAGGATTTTAGTAACGTAACGTAGTCAATTTCATTCGTTAGAACAGCTTCCATTGAGTCTCTGCACCTATCCCTTTTATTCTCATTTTCCATCTTTTCTCTCAAAACAAAGATTTGGCTCAGGATTGCCCATTTTTAGTTCCAGGGTTTCTCTGAATTTGGAAGTTATCACTTAGCAGGTTTCCATACCAAGGCTCAATCCAATCAAGTCCGTAGCGTCTACCAATTTCGCCATATCCCCCTTTCTTTTGAGACAAGGATAATTTCATCCACCTCTTTAATTTATCTTGGCACTATTGAATTCATTAGGTAATGATTCCTATATTGAAAAAGTGTATGCTGCTATTTTCTTTTTTTGCCACCCCCTATTCTATATTCTATCATTTCATCTCTATTGGATGAACCCTATTTGTTTCAATACGAAATTGATTCTATCATTGATGTATCCGCAATTCAATATGGATAGATATATCCCACATATATATGTGCCTTTCCTCCTCCTTCATTTTTACAGTGCATTTTGAAATAGTGGAACGGTCGATATTCATTCTTTTTTTTTCATTTCAAATCCTAATTTCATTGATATATTGATATTTTATATTCACATATATATGAATATGAAATTTAATTTCTATTTAGATATCTAATTTATCTATATCTAAATAGTTTTCTTTTCTATTTTCTTTTTCTAAATAGAATCTAAAATATATAACTAATAAATATAAAAAATTTAAATAATCAATAAATTAAAAAAAGAAGAAGAATCACTAGGTAATAGCCAAGATCCGATAGTTTCCTGTATTCCTATACACTATTGCTCTTATATCCGCCCGCTTAGCTCAGAGGTTAGAGCATCGCATTTGTAATGCGATGGTCATCGGTTCGATTCCGATAGCCGGCTCTTTTTCTTTAATCAATTTTTTTCTTTCCATGATTGAAAATATCTACTCTCGCTTTCTCTAAATGTTGGGTCACCGATCTATTATGTCATGGTAACTTGCAGCTATAGCTATGAATAAAAAAGTTGACTAGAACAATTAGATCTCTACAGAAAAAATTGGAAAATGTAACCTTCGCTTTCATTTCCTATATATACAAAAAATCCGAATATTGATAAAATTTCTTTTATTCTGTTTTGTAGGACTTTAGTAAATTGAGTTTTGCTTTTCTGATCCTTGAGTTCAGTCTGAATTTATATTTTTTTTTCAAATAAAAGTGAATCAAAAAGGAGCCTTTATATGTCTCGTTACCGAGGACCTCGTTTCAAAAAAATACGCCGGCTGGGGGCTTTACCGGGACTAACTAGTAAAAGACCCAGATCCAGAAGTGATCTTCAAACCCAATTGCGCTCTGGAAAAAGATCACAATATCGTATTCGTTTAGAAGAGAAACAGAAATTGCGTTTTCATTATGGTCTGACAGAGCGACAATTACTTAAATATGTGCATATTGCTGGAAAAGCCAAAGGGTCAACAGGCCAGGTTTTACTACAACTACTTGAGATGCGTTTGGATAACATCCTTTTTCGATTAGGTATGGCTTCGACCATTCCTGGAGCCAGACAATTAGTTAACCATAGACACATTTTAGTTAATGGTCGTATAGTGGATATACCAAGTTATCGTTGCAAACCTCGAGATATTATTACTACGAAGGATAAAGAAAGATCAAAAGCTCTGATTCAAAATTCTCTTGTTTCATCCCCCCACGGGGAATTCCCAAACCATTTGACTATTGACTCCTTACAATATAAAGGATTTGTCAATCAAATAATAGATAGTAAATGGATTGGTCTTAAAATAAATGAGTTGTTGGTCGTAGAATATTATTCCCGTCAGACTTGATTCTAATGAAAATAAAAAAGCAAGGTTCATACCAATTTTGACTCCTTTCGCTAAAGTAAATAGAGCACCTCGTGCCCTGTCTCATTCATGTATCAAAAAAGGATCGGCAATAGGATTCTTTTTCTTTTTTTCAATATCAATACGATATCCCTATTTGTATTTTACCTATCACAGGGATTAATTAGGGATAGAGAATGTCTATTAAATAAGGGTCTTATCATTAGAATAATGATATCAATTCTTATTTTATTTAATACATTGTAGATTGTAGTCGGTAACATTGATGAATGAAAAGAAACGGAGAGAGAGGGATTCGAACCCTCGGTAAACAAAAGTCTACATAGCAGTTCCAATGCTACGCCTTGAACCGCTCGGCCATCTCTCCTACAGAATGTTATTCTTGACCAAAACCCGAATGAATAGCGAGTCCTTCATCTTAATTGTAGTACATGTATGACCGCCCAATGGTTCCATAAGAAGAAATTGCTTTTCCAATTTCATATTTATCAACAACAACTTCTTTCATCAGCTAACCCATGGAATTCATGAATTGTCCGACGAATCTTTCTATTTCAATTGTATGGTGTGGCAGATACATGTTATGCAAACAAAAAGGATGGTTACTTTATTTGAATATTTGAATTTGATTTTATCATGGAATGATTATTCCATTCTTTTCCTTTTTGGATCATAACCAAATCAAAACTTCTCGAGTTATCAAAATCCATAGGAAACTTGGTTATTCAACTTAGATGAAATAGTAATAGTCATTGGTATACTACGAAATTGGAATGAAATCTAATCTGATTCAACTATTTCATTGCATCTTTGTCCAAAAGGGGGACACCACATTTTTTCCAATTAGTCTGTTTTTATGTTATTTTGTACTGTACAATTCCCTTTTTTGTGGGATCGTTTTCCCCGAAGGGAAATGAGAAGAATTATAGAATGAATTGCTAATTATGCCTAGATCTCGAATAAATGGAAATTTTATTGATAAGACCTCTTCGATTGTAGCCAATATTTTATTACGAATAATTCCGACAACTTCAGGAGAAAAAAAGGCATTTACCTATTACAGAGATGGTGCGATTTGATTTTT